AGATAGAAAAAGAGAGAGATGGTAGAGATAGAAAAAGAGAGAGATGGTAGAAAAGGGGAAGAGATGGGGGAAGAAGATAGGAAGGGGAATAAGGGGGCTCTTTAGGCAGGAGACGGGGGAATTCCTTAAGTTAAGAAAGAAAAAAGAATAAGAACACGGATACATAACATAAAAAAAAGAATAAATAAGAAGATATTCGCCCTCCCCCTACATATTTAATTTCTTCTCCTATACAAAAACCAGCAAGACCTACTCCATTGGTAATTCCATCAATGACACCCTTATCGAAAAACTGCGTTAGTTCAGTTAATCCTCTTATACCCAGGGTAAAGACCCTAGTATATAAAATATCTATATAACCACGATTATATGACCAACTGTATATCTTTTTTTTTACTTGATCCGAAAAAAACTTTTTAGGACTCTCTTTTACAAGAGAATTTATTAAATCCAAATTCTGAAAAAAGGAATAAGCGGATCCATAGAAGATATATGCTATGGATAGACCAAACATAGCTAGACTTACAGAAGAAATTGCATTAGTGATAAATTCATATGAATTTATGGAAGAATTAGAACTTTCCTGGAAAAAGTTTATTGAGGGAGTTAACCACTTTGATAATATGGTTAACTCCGCTATTCCATTATCCATTACTCCATTATCAAAATGGATTCCTATGGATCCAATGAACAAAGTAAAAAGCAGTAATATAAAAAGAGGGAATAGCATAGTATTTCCCGTTTCATGAGGATAGACAAAAGTGTTTTTAGCCCCAAAGGAAGTACTAAAGGACCCTATCCTATTTCTTGTATTACCATGAATTTTGGATATATTTTGTGAAAAAAAAGAAACTCCACTCTTCGTTGTTGATAAAATGAAATCCCTATTCACTCCTTTGGGTATCCTTTTTCCCCATAAGGATATTGAATACAACGAACCCTCTTTAGTGCTACTGTAATTTTGAAAATGAACACGCAGGTACCCATCAAAAGTAAGTAAATATATCCGAAACATATAAAACGCAGTTAATCCTGCAGTAAAAGAGGCTATTATTCCAAAAAAGGGTGAATACAACCAACTATTACTAAGGATTTCATCTTTGGACCAGAAGCAAGCAAGAGGTGGAATACCACAAAGAGAAAGCGTACCCCATAAAAAAGTAGTTCTTGTAATTGGAACGTATTTTCTTAAACCACCCATAAGAACCATATTCTGACTTTTATCTGGTGAATATCCAACAAGAGGTTCCATTGAATGAATAATGGATCCGGATCCCAAGAACAATAAAGCTTTCGAATAAGCATGAGTGATCAAATGGAATAAAGCAGCTTGATAAGAACCTATACCTAGAGCTAACATCATATAACCCAATTGAGACATTGTAGAATAGGCTAAGCTTCTTTTAATATCTCTCTGAGCAAGAGCTAAAGTAGCTCCTAAGAAGAGTGTTATTGTACCTACTAAAGAAATGAAACTCATTATTAAAGGTAGGGATATGAAAAGAGGAAGAAGTCGAGCTAGAAGAAAAATCCCCGCAGCAACCATAGTTGCTGCGTGTATAAGAGCCGAAATGGGAGTGGGTCCTTCCATAGCATCGGGTAACCATACGTGAAGAGGGAATTGTGCAGATTTCGCAACTGCACCAAGGAATAATAAAAAAGCACACAAAGTAGTAAGTAAGGAATTAATCCCATTATTAGGAATCCAGTTATTAGCTATTTTGAACAAATCCCTAAACTCTAAACTACCTGTTATCCAAAAAAAACCTAAAATTCCTAATAACAGACCAAAATCCCCTACACGATTAGTTACAAAAGCTTTTTGACAAGCACTCGCTGCAATTGGCCGTGTAAACCAAAAGCCTATCAATAAATAGGAACACATTCCCACAAGTTCCCAAAAAAAATAAATTTGTATCAAATTGGAACTAGTAACCAATCCCAACATGGAAGTATTGAAAAAACTTATATAAACAAAAAATCTCAAATATCCTTCATCGTGAGACATATAATCGTCACTATAAATAAGAACGAGGATTCCTACAGTAGTAATTAGTATTAACATAATAGAAGTAAGCGGGTCGATCAAGTATCCAAATTCTAAGGAAAAATCATTATTGACGGTCCAAGACCATAGATATTGATAGATAGAACTTCCATTTATTTGTTGAATAGATAGGTGAACTGAGAATACCATAGCTATACTTAAGAGTAAAACACAAGGAAAAGCCCATATGCGACGAAGATTTTTTGTTGCTGTCGGAATAAAAATAAGTCCAAACCCCATTGACATAATAACTGGAAGTGGGAGAAGAGGGATTACCCATGCATATTGATATGTATGTTCCATAAGAAAAGAAATTGCAATTTTTACTTAAAATTTTTCTATAAAATAAAATTGTTTCCGATTCACCAAACCAATTCTTATCTCTTTCTGAAGGAATTCAAAAAAATAAGAATAAGACAAAATACTGGAATTCTTCATTTTTCCAAATTTCTCTCATTGAAATAATAAAAAATGAAGAATGGGTTTACTTGGTTAAATTCAAAAAGTTAATTAAATAACTTTGTTACCTAGTTATTACCTAAAGAAGGATATTTGTTAAAATACAAAAAAGGATTGAATCATTTTACTTTCTATTCATTTTTGTATTTCTTTCTATTAAAATGAAGATGAAGAAGCTCTCATGTTTCGTAACTGATTGATTGAATTCCAATGAAAACCTATGTTTATAGGAAATTATAGAATATTCCTTACTTCATATAGAACTGAAATCCTAATGACTAGAATTACCTAAGTTTTAGAATGTCTTGTTTAAGAGACTAAGTATTTTTTTTTTGTTTTGATTGGAATTCCATTATGGAATACCATTCTGAACTTAATTAACTATTTGAATTTTCCCTTCCTTTTATCCCCCTATCTTATATGGGGGATAGGCCGTAGATCTATATATGGAGTATACTTAATATATAAATTTATATAATTTAAATAGAAAACCTTTGTATATATTCTATATTATTAAAACAAAGTATAAAATATATATGAAAAATATGCTAAAATAAAAAATTCTTGTCTTATCCGCATTAGAGAAAATAAAGTAAAAAAGAATTCAGAATTTCAGTTCAGTATCTAAGTATAAATACTAAGAAAAAGTATAAATACTAAGAAAAAACAGAAAGAAGGATTGATTTGCGGCAATAGATGTCTTTCACATACAACTAGAAAAAAGTAATCTCCTTTTTGAATGGCAGTTCCAAAAAAACGTACTTCGATGTCAAAAAAGCGTATTCGTAAAAATCTTTGGAAGAAAAAGACTTATTTTTCCATAGTACAATCTTATTCTTTAGCAAAATCAAGATCATTTTCCAGCGGTAGCGAGCATCCAAAACCAAAGGGTTTTTCTGGGCAACAAACAAACAAATAATCTGGTTTTGGAATAATCTGAATTGACCTATCCCAAAGAAATTCCAATTATTTAATATGAATAATTCGGATTAATTAATGAATGTACTTTTATGTGTCGAATTCCTCGGTACAATATTCTTAGAACTAACCCCTCTGATATATAGAACAAAAGTTTTTGGTATACTGTGTCCTAAGTATTCTTTTCCTATCAACGAACTTTTCATAATAGAATCCTCATATTTTATTATGAGGATTCTATTATGAAAAGTAGAGTATTCTTGCAATAGGACTTACAACTTCTACCTATCTTATCAAAAATCCACAAAAAAATAGGTTTAGGCTTGGTAAATAATATTAATAAGAGCATAAAGGCTTTCATTCTAGAAATTTTGCTAAAATCCAAAATTCTTTGTATTTAATGATGAAATTATAGAAATTCTAATGGATAGATTGAAAGAATTTTTTTTATTTCAATGAGAAACTAATTAGAAAAAAAAAATGAGTTCTATATTGCAACTGAGAAAAAACAGTTCCAACTCTTTCAAGCTTTGTTTCTATTGGGCAAAGCAAGAGTTTATTGTTAAAAAAATCCCCAATGATACTACCAAACGAAGTCCATTTTAATGAAGATTCTAATGTTCCTAAATTCTATGGACTCTCCCAATCTCGACGATTTGCGAGAAAATAACTATTATTCTTTTAACTTCCCTATTATTTAAAGTGAGCCGCCATGGTGAAATTGGTAGACACGCTGCTCTTAGGAAGCAGTGCTCAAGCATCTCGGTTCGAGTCCGAGTGGCGGCATTCTCGAAAAAGAATACAATAGATTAGAAAATGGATTCAATTCGAAATTTCCAATTTTGTAATGGGACCTTCTCCTTATGCTATTTGCAACTTTAGAACATATACTAACTCATATCTCTTTCTCAACCATTTCAATTGTGATTACAATTCATTTGATAACCTTATTAGTTCGTGAACTTGGGGGATTACGTGATTCGTCAGAAAAAGGAATGATAGCCACTTTTTTCTCTATAACAGGATTCTTAGTTTCTCGTTGGGCTTCTTCGGGACATTTTCCATTAAGTAATTTATATGAGTCATTGATCTTCCTTTCATGGGCTCTGTATATTCTTCATATGATTCCTAAGATACAGAACTCTAAAAATGATTTAAGCACAATAACTACGCCAAGTACTATTTTAACGCAAGGCTTTGCCACGTCGGGTCTTTTAACTGAAATGCATCAATCCACAATACTAGTACCTGCTCTACAATCTCAGTGGTTAATGATGCATGTCAGTATGATGTTACTAAGCTATGCAACTCTTTTGTGCGGATCCTTATTATCCGCCGCTCTTCTAATCATTAAATTTCGAAAGAATTTCAATTTCTTTTTAGAAAAGAAAAAAAATGTTTTAGTTTTAAATAAAACATTTTTCTTTAGTGAGTTTAGTGAGATTGAATATTTCTATGTAAAAAGAAGTGCTTTAAAAAACACCTCTTTTCCTTCATTTCCAAATTATTACAAATATCAATTAATTGAGCGTTTGGATTCTTGGAGTTATCGTGTCATTAGCCTAGGGTTTACCCTTTTAACCATAGGTATTCTTTGTGGAGCAGTATGGGCTAATGAGGCGTGGGGATCCTATTGGAATTGGGACCCTAAGGAAACTTGGGCATTTATTACTTGGACCATATTCGCAATTTATTTACATAGTAGAACAAATCCAAATTGGAAGGGTACTAATTCCGCACTTGTAGCTTCGATAGGATTTCTTATAATTTGGATCTGCTATTTTGGTATCAATCTATTAGGAATAGGTTTACATAGTTATGGTGCATTTACATTACCATCTAAATGATTACATAACATAAAACCTTCGTGAAATGAAAGTTTTTCCATTTTTCTTTGATTTGAGAACCCTTGAACGCCTTCTCAAAGGGTTCTCAAAAATTCGAGATAGATCTAATTAGACTTTTTTACTTTTTTCTGAATTATTTGGTTTTTCCACTATGGAATATAGAGCGGACTAGTAAAAAAAAAATTATTTAGGATAATAATTGGATAAGAGAGCCTCTACCTTGTCAACCGATAGCGAGAGAACAAAATCTGGATAAATACCAATTCCTATTACTGGTAAAAAGATACAGATTAAAAGAAAAAGTTCTCGTGGTCCAGAATCCACCAAATTTGCGTTTGGAACATGAAATAGCTTGTATCCATAGAACATCTGGCGTAACATAGATAATAAAAAAATAGGAGTTAATATCATTCCAATTGCCATTACAAAAGTAATTAGCATTTTTGGTATTAACAGAAATTTTGGACTAGTAATTAGTCCAAAAAATACTACTAATTCTGCAACAAAACCGCTCATTCCTGGTAAGGCAAGAGAAGCCATTGAAAAGCTACTAAACATGGTAAAAATTTTCGGCATTGGGATAGATATCCCCCCCAGTTCTTCGAGATAAACAAGACGCATTCTATCACAAGCCGTTCCCGCCAAGAAAAAAAGTGTAGCACCAATAAATCCATGGGATAGTATTTGTAAAATAGCTCCATTGAGTCCAATGTTGGTTATGGAACCAATTCCTATAATTATGAAACCCATGTGAGATACGGAGGAGTAGGCTATTCTTTTTTTGAAATTTCGTTGACCAAGAGAAGTTGAAGCTGCATAGATTATTTGCATCGCTCCTATTATTACCAACCAGGGGGAAAATAGATAATGAGCATGAGGTAACAATTCCATATTGATCCGAATTAATCCGTATGCTCCCATCTTTAATAGGATTCCCGCTAAAAGCATACATGTACTGTAATGCGCTTCCCCATGGGTATCTGGTAACCACGTATGTAGGGGTATAATCGGCAATTTGACAGCATAAGCAATAAGGAAGCCTAAATATAATAGTATTTCCAATGTTGCAGGGTATGATCGATTAATTAATCTTTCCAAATCTAATCTTGGTTCGTTGGAACCATATAAGCCCATACCTAGAACTCCGATTAAGAAAAAAATGGAACCGCCTGCAGTATACAAAATAAATTTTGTAGCTGAATACAGACGCCTCTTTCCCCCCCACATGGATAAAAGTAAGTAAACAGGAATTAATTCTAACTCCCACATGATAAAAAAAAGTAAAAGGTCTCGCGAAGAAAATAATCCTATTTGACCACTATACATTGCTAGCATCAGGAAATAGAATAATCGCGAATTCCGGGTAACTGGCCAAGCTGCTAAAGTAGCTAAAGTAGTGATAAATCCTGTCAATAAAATAGATCCTAATGAAAGTCCATCGATTCCCAATCTCCAGTGGAAATCAAAGACATCTATCCATTTAGAATCCTCCTTTAATTGGATTAAGGGATCCTCCAATTGGAAATGATAACAGAATGCATAAGTCATTAGAAGGAATTCTAATAAACAAATAGATATAGTATACCACCTAACTATTTTGTTTCCCCTATGAGGTAAAAAGAAAATTAATGAACCTGCAAATATCGGCAAAACAACAAGTATTGTTAACCAAGGAAAATAACTCATGATAAAGTGATAAAGAGAAGATATGTTTTGACCAGAAAAGCCCGTGCTCGAAATAAGCGAGCACAGGCTTCCTCGGTAAAGAGGAATCAGACGATTCAAGTGGAGTTTTTTGTAACGTATCAATAAGATAGAGCCATGCTGCGGGTTGTTTCAGGCCCTAAATAAACGCGTACACTTAAAAAATCTGTTGGGCAGGCAGATTCACATCTCTTACAACCCACACAATCTTCGGTTCTCGGCGCGGAAGCAATTTGCTTGGCTTTACACCCATCCCAGGGTATCATTTCTAATACATCTGTTGGACAAGCTCGTACACATTGAGTGCATCCTATACATGTATCATAAATTTTTACGGAATGTGACATTGGATCTATAAATTTTCCTTTTCAACATAAAAATTTTCGATCTGGTAAAAATGAAATTAGTACTATATGAGTCATATGTATTGTAGACACCAGACGAAGCAATGGTTTATCCAAACTTCAACAAATAAATAAATAAAATAATGCAATATATTTCTTAATCCGTTTGTGAGAAAGCGTGAAAAGAGCCAAGAGACTTGAATTTTTGGCTTCAACAACCATAATTATATGAATTGTACATACGAATTCGAATTAGCCAATTTATTGGCTATCGTCTTTTCAATATAAATTATTGCAATATTCAAATTGCAATATCAATGAATTGCAAAAATTCAATCAATAAGTAAAAAAGAATACTATGTAATAACCTAATCAAAAAATAGATATTATAAAATAATAAAATAATAAGAAAATAGTATTCGATTTCTATTCATCTTAATATTTGATATTATTATTATATGTGCGCCTTTGTTTAGAGGATTTTATGTCTAATTATTCAAAAAATTAGATTGATTGATACGAGTTGATTTCTTGTTACGATGGATGGAAGAAAGAATGGATAGTCCAATAGCTGCTTCAGCAGCCGCAAGGGCTATAACAAAAATTGCGAAAATGTCTCCTTTTAATTGGCGACTATCAAATAGATCAGAAAATGTTACGAGATTTAGATTAATTGAATTCAGTATAAGTTCAAGACATATTAGAGCTCTAACCATGTTTCGGCTTGTGATCAATCCATAGATACCAATCGAAAATAAATAGACACTAAAAAAAAGTACATGCTCAAACATCATTAACTAACTCCTTATCAATCTCGATTCATTTCAATATGAGGACAAGAATTGAACCGATTCCATTAATTAGAATAGAACAGTTACACAACAAAAGAGAAAAGAAGGTATTTGTTGGCAGTAGATGGGTTTTACTAAATCAAAATTGTGATTTTTTAGTTATTTATTTTAGATTTGAAATTCTAAGAATTTTGACTAATTCTAAGTATTTCTTATTGCCGAGCCATAGTAATTGCACCTATTAAAGAAACTAGAAGAATTATGGAAATGAGTTCAAACGGAAGATAAAAATCAGTTGCTAAATGAATCCCAATTTGTTGAACGTTATTTATGAGACCCTGTTCTACTATTTGGTTTGATCTTGTAGTCCAAAGAATTCCATACCATGACGTATCTGGGATAGTAGTCATTAGTGAAAAAAGAATAGTTATACAAACGAGTGAAGTGAACCCATCTCCAATAGTCCAATAATTCTTATTTTTAGACCATTCTGAGCCATTTACGAACATTACGGCAAATATGATCAAAACATTTATAGCTCCCACATAAATAAGAAGTTGTGCGACAGCTACAAAGTAGGAATTCAATAAAATATAGAATAAGGATATACAAACAAGAACTAATCCCAGCGAAAAGGCAGAATAAATTGGGTTGGTAAGTAATACTACTCCTAGACCTCCTAGTAGAAGAACAAATCCCCCAAATAGCACAAGAATCTCATGTATTGGTCCAGGTAAATCCATTATGGATAAGAAGAAATTAATAGTATAAAATTTTTCATGAACTGACTAAAACTAAAAGATTCAAGGAAGGAAAAAGGGATTAGGATATTTTTTTGTATATAAGTTGTATAGTTAGAAATCACATCACGAAAATCTACTCTCATTTTAAATCAGGAATAATTTGCAATAAGCAGTAGTTATTCGTTTTTCTTTATAGTTAATAAAAAACTATTGGATTTTTTTTTTTCTAACAAAAAAGAAAAATCCTAGTAACTAATAATTAGTAACCGTTCTTGAATTCCAAGATTTTTCTTCGTCTATTTTACTTTGAGTCGAATTCCTAATTGTTTGAATTGTGTAATCTCCCATTATGGAGATTGGTAACCGACTCAAAGCAATTTGATTGTAATTCAATTCATGACGATCATAAGTAGAAAGTTCATATTCTTCAGTCATTGATAAACAGCTTGTCGGACAGTACTCAACACAATTACCACAAAATATACAAACTCCGAAATCAATACTATAATTAAGCAATTGTTTCCTTTTAATATCCTTTTCAAATCTCCAATCCACAAGGGGTAGATCTATCGGGCATACGCGAACACATACTTCACAAGCAATACATTTATCAAATTCAAAGTGGATTCGCCCCCGGAAACGCTCCGATGTAATTGATTTTTCATAAGGGTAGTGAATCGTTATAGGTAAACGATTTGTGTGGGATAAGGTAATTATGAAACTTTGACCAATGTACCTTGCAGCGCGTATTGTTTGTTGACCATAACTCATGAACCCAGTTACCATAGGGAACATATTCTAAATATCTATGAAAAAGGTATGTTTCTTTCTCTTGTTTGAGAGAACTTTTGTGTTGAAAATATTCTTACTGTTATTGTATTATCTTATTTATAGTGAAACAAGTTGGGAAGAAGTTGTTAATAAGAGATTGCCCAGGGAAATAGGTAAAAGAAATTTCCATCCAAGATTTAATAACTGATCCATTCTCATCCTGGGTAAAGTCCATCTTATTGTGATAGAAATGAAGAGAAATAAATAAGCTTTAGTTAATGTAATAAAGATACCCGTTGTCATTTCCAAAATTCCAACCATTTTATTCATTTGGAAAAATTCAAAAAAGGATATATAGGGAATAGAGAAATTCCACCCGCCTAAGTAGAGAACTGTTACAAATAAAGAGGAAACTAATAAATTTAGGTAAGAAACAAGATAAAATAAACCATATTTGATACCGGAATATTCGGTTTGATAACCTGCTACTAATTCTTCCTCTGCTTCTGGTAAATCAAAGGGTAATCTTTCACATTCTGCCAAAGAAGAAATTAGAAAAACCAGAAAACCTATAGGCTGACGCCAAAGATTCCATCCAAAAAAACCATATTTTGACTGTGCTTCAACTATATCAACTGTACTTGAACTGTTAGATAATCATAGTCGATGATAACATCACAGTTCCCACCGCTATTCCAAAACCGTACATGAAACCTTAGCTTCATACGGCTTCTCTATGATCAGAAAAAAGGAAAGGGTTGTTTCGTTTCGGTATTATCCCCCTGGGCATAGATAGAATTAGGTAAGATAAAATCGATTGGAAAGTCCTAAATTAGACCAAAGGAATTCTGTCTGCTAGAATAAGAAAAAGCGCTTCCGAATTGATCTCGTCCTTTATAATATAATGAAAATTTTTCTTTGTTCAGTAATAACTTAATCTTGGAATAAAACACTCGTTATAGCAATTAATAAATGAAAAGATTTAGGCATTAATTCATGAGGAATTCTGTATTAATATGAATAGAGGAAGGAAAGAATAAATAAATATCTTTTTTTTGTATTGCATTCCATATCTTTTGTCCTATTCTTCTTTCCCCGGGGAAGGGTACTTAAAAAGAAAAAAGGAATAAAGGATTAATTCGTTCTTGATAGCCATTTCTTTAACAAGTGAAAGGGAACATACTCTGGATCGGAATCCGAAGAAAGTACTACTTGATCATTTCCACCAATTTCAAGTCCTTATTATGATTCCTTTTATGAGGAAAAATCTCTAATGTCTTAGATTCCCTCATTACTAATCCTTTATGTACTTTAGTGTTCCTAACCCCTCACTAATTTTTGATGGATTCCCCTTATGATTATAAGTTATAGTAATAACTCGGAATATTCTAGTAATGGAATTCCATATCGCGAATCCTTTATTCTTGCCCGCTTCAAGATATGATGACTAATCAAAAAATCTCAACCTTGGGGTAAAGAGTTTACACTACTTATGTTTACTTCAACTTTTTTCTTGTACGTAGGAAATGAGATTTTTTCTTTTTACTACAAATTAATAAGCTGTTTTGTTTCACTCATATAGCTATCTAGTTTAACTTACCAACCCGAATACAGAATAAGAAAAGGAAGATAAATATTCAATGGATTTTGGAGGAAAAAGATCCTATTTTAACGAATCACACGTAGAGATATTGCTAGCACACAAAAAGTTAATGGTATTTCATAACTAATAGATTGAGCAGCAGCTCGTAGACCGCCTGAAAAAGAATATTTATTATTTGAGCTATATCCTGCCATAAGAAGACCAATAGGAGCAATACTTGAAATGGCAATCCATAAAAAAACACCAATACTAAGATCGGCTAAAACAAAACGATATCCCAAAGGGATAACTAAAAAACTTAATAAAATTGATATGACTGCTATAGAAGGTCCAATGCTAAATAAAGGAATATCTCCTCGGGATGGCAGGATATCCTCCTTAAAAAGTAGCTTAGTTCCATCGGCTATAGCTTGAAGCAGTCCCAGGGGGCCAGCATATTCAGGACCAATACGTTGTTGTATCGATGCAGATATTTCTCTTTCTAACCACACAATTACGAGTACTTCTATTGTGATTCCCAGTAGGAGGGTCAAAATGGGTAGAATCCATATCAGTCCATAGACTTCTTTTAATAATTCCGATTTCGAAAAAGAATTGATAGTTTCTATCTCTACCCTATCTATTATCATTTCAACGATCAACTTCCCCCATAATGATATCTATACTACCTAATATCGTCATGATATCAGCCAATTTCATTTTTTTAACTAGTTGAGGAAGAATTTGCAAATTAATAAAACCGGGTGGACGAATTTTCCATCTCCAGGGGAAAAGACTATCATCTCCTACCAGATAAATTCCTAATTCACCTTTTGGAGCTTCCACTCTTACATAAAGCTCTTGCTTTGACAATTCAAAATTGGGCGAAGGTTTTTTACCAAGAAATCTATATTCAAAATCATTCCATTCGGAATTCTTTGTTTTCTTAAAGCGTCGGACTTCTAAATTCTCATAAGGGCCTCCAGGAATTTTCTCTACAGCCTGTTGAATAATTTTGATGGATTCCCTCATTTCACCCATTCGTACTAAATAGCGAGCTAATGAATCCCCTTCTTTTTGCCATTGGACTTTCCAATCGAATTGGTTGTAAGACTCATAAGGATCAACTTTACGAAGATCCCATTGTATTCCAGAAGCTCGTAACATCGGTCCCGATAAGCCCCAATTTACTGCTTCTTCTCCGCTAATAAAACCGACTCCTTCAACTCGTTCTAAAAAAACGGGATTCCGTGTAATAAGTTGTTGATATTCAACAACTCCTCGTAAAAAATAATCACAGAAATCTAAACATTTATCGACCCATCCATAAGGTAGATCGGCGGCTACCCCTCCGATGCGAAAGTAATTATGCATCATTCGCATACCTGTAGCAGCTTCAAATAGATCATATATCAATTCTCTCTCTCTAAAAATATAGAAAAAAGGGGTCTGTGCGCCTAGATCCGCCATAAAAGGTCCAAGCCATAACAAGTGAGAAGCTATACGGCTCAACTCTAACATAATTACCCTAATATAGCTGGCTCTTTGGGGTATTTGAATATTCTCCAAGAATTCTGGTGCATTTACCGTTATTGCTTCTGTAAACATAGTAGCTAAATAATCCCACCGTGTTACATAAGGTAAGTATTGTATAATAGTTCGGTTTTCCGCGATTTTTTCCATTCCTCTGTGTAAATAGCCTAATATGGGTTCACAATCAATAACATCTTCACCATCGAGAGTAACGATCAGTCGAAGAACACCATGCATTGATGGGTGCTGAGGGCCCATATTGACTATCATGAGATCTTTTCTTGTAAGCGGTAGACTCATATCCTTTCTTCCTTAATTCATTATTCCATGAAAATGGATTATTCCATGAATTCCTCAAAACGAGGCTCATCAAAATGAAAAATCTAAGACTACTATAAGACTACTAATAAAATAAGAAAAAAATTCGAACGATTAAATTACTTCTCCCGAATATCCAACTGACTGATTAATTTCTTATAACGTACTCTATTTTTCTTTGCCAAATAAGCCAGCAAACGTTGACGTTTTCCCAAAAGTCTTCGTAGACCTCTTTCCGATGAAAAATCTTTTTTGTGTAATTCCAAATGTGAAGCAAGTCTCCGTATCTTATTGGTGAAACTGAATACTTGAAATTCAACAGAACCCCTGTTTTCTTCTTTTTCTTCTTTAACCATAAATCCAAAAATTTTTCTACCTCCTTTCTTTTTCATGTATTTTTCTGATCAGGAAAAATAAAAAATTATGTCAGTTATTTTGAAGTTATTCTAATCTCGTACACACAAAAATTTGCAATTATTCATCTACTACTGGAATTTGGATTTATTTTATAGATGCAAATTGGATTTGGATAGAAGGGTACATTCTTTTATTTTAGATAGAAGAAACATTTCTTCTATCTAAAATAAAAGAATTTTGCTGATTTATTTATTGCTATATCCAATTTATGGAATTGATACACCATTTAATTGATATCGTTTAGCAAAATGAAACACAGCATATGCATCCATCTTTCGGCTCGAGAATTTCACGGGATAGAGATATGGTATAAGAAATAGGCTATTAAGTAACTCTAAATGAATTGTGGATACATCTGTATCCTTAACATACTGAAACGACTGCCATTATTCGTATCAAACCAATAGCGATTCATACAAGCTAAATCTTCTAATCAATGGTGGGCCAATAATGAATTTTTTTGCATATGTATTAAGACGCTTGGCCTGATTTCGAAATTGTCCAGAGTTTTTTATGTTGTTTTCATTGCAAAATGATGGACCTCCTTCCGTAACTTTCCAATTACGAGTACGAGAATTGAAAGACATGAAAATTCTCAATTCTCTACGGCGTCTAGGAGATAGATAGAATATTTTCAGGAACAAGAAAATCAGAAGAATCTTTCTCTCTATTCACTACCATTCCGCGTCTTCGACTTCTATTAGTTTCTTTTCTTCTTTAATGCAATAGCTATAGTTTGATATAGAATCCATTTCTCAAAGTAATGGAAACCATTCTCGTATAGGAAATGGTTCAAAATCGCTATTCCATCTTTTAGGTATCGTGAAAAGTGATACCTGTGAAGATCGTGCATTTCAGTCACATTCAGATCCGCTTTTCGAGTCCATGATATAACCAAATTGGATGGATCTTCCACCCGTTTAGCTAAGAAAGAATAGATGCAGAGGTGGATAATAGATCGATATGAAGATCATGAGCTGCCCCATAATGAAACCGCCAGTAGTCGCGAATATCTCCTTCTTCCCTAATCCAAGATTGGAGAAAGAAGATCTAAGAGGGACCTATGGAGAATGTGGTCAGAAATCCATAATAGAGTCCGACCACAACGACCAAATTAATTATCCTCATCGAGAAACTTAGACTACTAAGTAGAAAAGGTAGAAAAGATTTGAAAATCATGGCATGGGTCTCCTTTTTTTCTTTCTTTAGAGTTTTCTATATGCACAATTTCTCGATGTTTCGATGAGAATTTCTTGACTTTCCATATATAGAAAGAGATAGACTATAAATGACATCTCTTATGTAAATAAGACCAAAGGGATGGATATTAAATGATAGGAAGTGCTAGGAAGTGAAATAGAATGAAATAGAGCCACTTTGGGCTTCCCTATGAAATGAGGCATGGAACGGAGTCACTACGAAGAAATTCCGGGAGTTACGAAAGAAGCTTCGGACTCATATTGTTCATGGGTTGAGAGCGGGAGTTGAACTCTAGGAGGTCGAATCTCCCCTTGTTCCTCAGTAGC